CGCGTACACCCTAACCTCTATTATACGGAGAAGGGGTAACGATAGCAATCCCTTTCGCCCCCCCGTCGTTTGCCTACCCTTTCTGACTGACTAAAAGGTATGTGAAAAAAAAAAGATGATGGAGTGAATGATTCTGTTTCGAAATAAAAACTAATAAAGATTCTTTCTATTCCATTAATATTCTTATTAATAATTAATAATCTGTCTCAATTGATTTTGATTTGATGTAAATTTTTCTTTGTGTCATGTCATCATTATTATGTATTATATAAAGGATTACGCATCATAGGCATAGGCATTTCATTTCATTTTTTGGAGGAAAATAGAGACCGAAGTATGAACGGAAAGAAACCTAAATATAAGCAAAAACAATTGATACCGAAAGGATTCTATTTCTTATTGGAGAGGATGCAGAAACCTCAACAGAACCCTCATTGGGAGAAAGCTTGTTGGGATAAAGATCATCAATATTTATTGAATAGATATTTATTGAATTTATGGACAAAATGGAATTTGGGATTGTTAACTGAAATCTTTTCCAATCGAGAACACAAGCTCTTCGACTTTCTATTTATCATTTGTTCCAATTCTTCACATCGAATCCATATATTCAATTTAGTGTTACTTTTCGTATCACTAATCTTTCCATATCGTTCGAGTAAGAAAAGTGTGGTAGAAACAAACTATTTACATTTGTCAAAAAGAGTTTCTGTTACTCGTATGAACCACAGTAAATGTGAACGGGGAATGCAAGGCGAATCGAATACTTTAAAAAAAAAATATGCTTGTAAGAAAGATAATAAGAGAGATAATAGAATAATCTCCGAAGAGGATAAAGCAGCTATTAATAACCATTTTCTACTCCCGTTTCTGAGGAGGTGATCCTATTACGTCAAAAAAAAAATTTTCACTTTTTTTATTACGGATTGAAATATTGCCGTGGATAAATGTTTCAAGCCCGTTGATCCTATTTGGGCTATATTACGGATTTGTTGCAACATTACCTATCGGTCTTCCTCAGATCTTACTCGTAAGAACCTTTCTTTTAGGAAAAGATTCTAATGCTAGATTAGCTATTGGAACTTCAATTGTAGGACAACTGGTAATCATTTTATCGGTATACTATTTGCATCTCTATGTCATGTTAGTGAAACCTCATGCAATAACTTTGCTAGTTTTACCGTACATGTTATTTTATTGGCATCGTCTTTTATGTCACCGATTGCAAAAAGAAAAAAGACCAATAATTCATTATCATTTTAGGCGTGCAAAAATAGTTCGGAAATCTGATGATACTCAATTTGTCTATGAAGGAAGAACATTAACATTTTTGGATATTATTATCCTTTCATTATTCAATCCTGTTCTGTTACCAAGTCCTGTATTAGCAAGATTAGCTAAACTCTTTACTTTCCGTTATAGCAATAAATTTTTATTTGTAATAAGTAGCCTTTATGGCTGGTGGTTGGGTAGTTCCATTTTTCCCGGAATTTTGGCCAAATTTATTTCCGTTTTAAAACCCGATTCAGATACAGATAATAGACTTTCTTTTTTAGTAAGGATTCTTTTTGCTCGAACTTCCCGTATCATTTATATAGCTCTCTGTCTATTATATTTGGGTAGAGCTCCTGTACCTCTTTTTGATAACAGGATATATTCTAATTTTGAAAAAAAGGAAGCTAAAAAGTTATCGTGGTTAAAAAAGTGGCCTACTATCTTATTCGATTACCGAAAATGGGTCCGACCATTCCGATATGTCGAGGAGGATCTTTTCTATTTCAAGGCGATGACTCCTATAAAAACAGAGATGTCTCAATATTTTTTTGACACGTGTGTGAGTGATGGGAGACAAAGAATATCTTTCACATCTTCACCCAGTTTGTCAATTTTTGAAATAAATTTCAAGGAATATTTCAATCTTTCGGATATTCCTTCGTCATTCGAAGATCTTTGTCAGAAGGAATGGATTGATACCGAAAAACGGGGAAAAGATTATTTGAATAATGAATTAACAAATAGAATTCGAGCTCTAGACAAAGGATCTTCAATAGAAAAAGTTATTGAAAAAAAGAATAAATTATGCGATCACGGGAACGATATTTTCCTCAAAGGGTTTGATCCTCTTCTGAATAGACAATTACGTGAAGGGGTTGCAATACCAAAATCACCTTGTATTTTGACTGACGATTATTCTCTATGGTGGAAACTTCAATATGCTTGGCAAACAGATGATTTATCTTCAGGTAACTTTACTGGAGTAAAAGAAAATCTTTCTTTCCCTTTAATAGCGGAAATATTACAGATCTTTAAGGAACCCCAACTCCGAGAAATTAAAAAAGAAAAACCTCTATTTTTAAAATTAATAAACAATGCATTCGATCTTATGAATTCATTCAGTGGAATTCGTTCCCTCAGAATAAAAAGTATAGATTTTATTAGAAAAAAGAATAAAAAATTTATATTTGTGAAAAGTTTTGCAACACAACCAGATTTTCGTCGGAACCTGATATTAGGATCCATACGTGCTCGAAGACGTAAAGCTTTATTACAAGAATCGTTACAATTGAAAATGCATTCTCCATTTTTTTTGAGAATATTGAAAAAAACTACGTTCTCTTCTCCGGGCATAATAGGCGTAAATGTAAAACCGACTTTTGCACATCCTGAGAAGAAAATGAAAGGATTAATATCCTTTCTTTCGAAAAAGGCTTTTGCTGTAAAAGTAGTAACAAAAGCTAATCGTCTCGCGACGGCAAACAGTTTTGATTTTCCACTTGCTCATTGGGCAAGAGGTCTTTTTTTAATCAGCCAATTATACTTTAGAAAATATATAGTATTACCTATATTAATAATATTTAAAACTATTAGTTATCTATTATTATTCCAAACTCAGGAATGGACAGAGGATTGGAATGATTGGAATAAAGAATTTTTTATAGGATGCACTTATGATGGTACCGAAGTTTCGGTGAACAAATTACCATTTTCGTGGCATAGAGATGGTCTTCAAATAAAAATTATAAATCCTTCTCATTTGAAGTGGCGTGATCCTGGATTCGAAACGAATTCATATAGTTTAGCAAAAAATCAAATAGCAAAAAATAAAAAAATTGATTATGGTTTTTTAACAGCCTTGGGATTTCAAACCTATTTACCCTTTGGCAGTAGGAAAAAAAACCCTTCCTTCTTTAAGCCTTTAATTGGAGGATTGAAAAAAAGATGGAAAATAAATATTTTATTGGAAAAAATTACAGAAATCTTTAACAATTTTTTTCCATTAAAAAAAGAATCAAATATTTATAAAAAAGATATAACAATATTAGATACTCAGCCCAATAAAACTACGAGTAATAATATATCTAGTCTTGAACCAGATAATGAACACAGAACAAATTTTGGGACAAGTAGTAAAATAATTGACGAATTACCAATTGGAATTACAACTAAATGTAACGAAAATTTTTCACCAGCAATTCCAGATCAATCTGGATATAAAGCTCGAACGAATATTGAAGAATTAAGGGATTTCATAGCCCCGGAAAGTAATCAGATTGCAGGAATTACTGGACAGACGACCCATTCTAATGAACTAGAAATTAATATTAATTCAAAAGAGAAGAATGGAGTGTATCCCGGCAATGAGAAAGAACTGAGATCAAGAAAGATATCAATTCAAAATCATCAAATAATTGTGAATTTTCACAGAAGAAGTATGGAATTAATCGAGCAATGGATCTATTTAATCAAGATTCTTTTAAAAGAAATGAATAGAAATTTTGTAGTTCTTCTTCATCTCATTTGGTTCAAAATACAATTAAGAATGGGATTGACAAGAGATCTTTCAACAATTTATAAGAAAATAATATTTTTCATTTCTTGGTCAAAAACGAAGTATAATAAATTTTTCAATAAAAATTTAATCATTTCTAGTAAAGAAATGGAATATTTCAAAGTTCATCCTAGTCAGAATACTGGATTAATATCCCAAGCATATGTATTTCACAAAATATGGCAAATGAGAACGATGAATAACTCTTATCCAGTGGAATCCTTAAGGCACCGGATATCAAATCTCTTTATTGAAAAAAATATTGAAGCTTTTTCGAATGAAAAGGGAATACTTGGTTACAGGAAGCTACGGGATTTGGAAGAGAAGGACTGGAAGAAATGGTTACAATGTTTTCATCGATGTAATGTACCTTTACGGATATGGCGTAAGATTGCACCACGTAGATGGAGAGATAAGGTTACTGAACATTGGCAAATAGAAAATTCTTTTTCCGATAATTTTGATAGATATAAATCTTTACGTTCTTATAAAAAAAGGATTTATTCTAAACTCATTGCGGATCTGAAAGAGACGGGGAAACTTAATGAACGGTACAAATATAATGTTTTATCTTATAGTTATCTTGCTTCTATAAAAGATTCGGACATTGAAAGATTTTCAATGTGGCAAGATGAAAAAAAAGAAATCGTGTTTAATGATCGTATTCAAAAGATACGTAAATATAAATTAGTCAATGATAGAAAGAATAGTGAGTATAAAAAAATTGATAGGAAAAAAAATATTCATTTAAATTCCAATTTATACTCATGGCTATATCCAGAGATTCTAAAAAAATTCAACATTATAGAAATGTATGAATTTCTAACAACTTGTGACTTTAGTTTCATACACGAACCAAAGAGATCTCTTTTAAGGAAAGACAAAGACGATTATGCAAAAAAAAGATCACTTGAGAGAAGAGAATCTCATAAGTATATTGAGCGATGGAATTTGAAATCTGAACAGATAGCAGAGAAAACGGAAATAGCAGGAAATACAACGAATCTTTTGAATATCATTAAATTTGGAGTAAATTCAGCTGAAGGAGTCAATTTTCGGTCTCTCTATGAGAAGATATTGAAAAATATAGTTCTTTTTTATAACTATACTTGCATGGATGGCACAAATAAAATATTCAAAGATTTGGGACATCGTTTACCAGAAGTATTATACGACGAGATTCTGATGTATAAAATGATAAGTATTATATTAAATTTTAAAAGTAGATTTAGAAGAATATCTGATTTCATCCATGAATCTATACTACGCGTAAAAGTTATTGAGAATAAAGAAAAAATAATTATTTCAGATTCATTTAATCTCGAAGATATTTTACCTTCGAAACGTCGTATACAATTGGGAATATGGAATTCCTTATATCTAAAGGAAAATGGAAATCAAGGAGCAGATTTTAATTCTTGTTCCGGGGAGAATAGACGTAACTACGAGGAACCAATAAAAGAAGATCGAAAATTTAACGCAAATGAAACTCAAATGATTAAACGGTCTCTTTGGTCCAGCTATCGATTGGAAGATCTGGGTTGTATGAATAGATTTCGGTTTAATACAAATGATGGAAGTCGATTCGCTATGTCAAGAATTTGTATGTATCCCTCAAAAAACGGTTGATAAAAAAAAAAAAAGAAAAGAAAAAATGTTTGCATTCTTTTTCTCTTTTTCATTCAGTATTTTCGGTTATGAACAATTTTTATCATTATTTATAGCATTCCGTCAGGGTGGGTTTCTTTAAATAAAAATTTGGATTATATTTTATGGAAATTACGAACCTTTTTATTATTTATCCATCACTATTTGAAAGAATGTGCTATTTGCCACTACTCAAATAGAATCTTGTTTATTTTATTTTATATGAATTTATCAAGTTTTTAAGAATATTTGAAAAGATGTTATTCTATTTTATAGACATCTTAAGATATTGAAAATTTTGCTCTTATTTTTGTAAAAAAACTATTAATTAGCTACAATCCAAAATTTTTATTTTTTCCGTCCATCATATAATTAATTTAGGAGCAATTGTTGTTCCTATGGCTAAAAATACACCGATTCGTTCATCTTTGGTTCCCGAAAAACAAACAGGATCCGTTGAGTTTCAAATATCCCATTTAACTAATCGAATTTTGAAACCTACCTATCATTTAAAATTACATGGCAAAGACTATTCATCTCAGAGAGGTTTGTGGAAAATCCCAGGAAAACGTGAACGTCTTTTGGTTCATCTATCTCAAAAAAATTCACTCTGTTATGAAAATTTGATTAATCAATTACGTATTCGCGGGCTGAAAAAACGTTAATTTATCTTTTAGAATCTTTAGCTAAGCATCCACTTTAATTATATCAATATGAAGAATGAAAATTTCCTTATTCTTACTCATTTCTGGAATTATTCGAGGGGGAGCGGCATACGACCATGCTCACTACAAAGAGAGATCCCATGATAATAAGTATGGGCCCTCATCATCCATCAATGCATGGTGTTCTTCGACTTATTGTTACCTTAGATGGTGAAGATGTTACTGGTTGTGAACCCATATTAGGTTATTTACATAGAGGAATGGAAAAGATTGCTGAAAATAGAACAGTCGTCCAATATCTTCCCTACGTCACACGATGGGATTATTTAGCTACTATGTTCGCAGAAGCAGTAACAGCAAATGCACCAGAAAGATTGACCAATATTCAGGTGCCTAAAAGAGCTAGTTATATAAGAATCATTATGCTAGAGTTAAGTCGCATAGCTTCCCATTTGTTATGGCTCGGACCCTTTATGGCTGATATTGGTGCATAAACTCCTTCCTTCTACATCTTCAGGGAAAGAGAAATGATATATGATTTATTCGAAGCCGCAACTGGTATGCGAATGATGCATAATTATTTTCGTATCGGGGGAGTAGCCGCGGATCTGCCTTACGGTTGGGTAGATAAAGGTTTAGATTTTTGTGATTATTTCCTACCGAAGGTGGATGAATATGAAAGACTTATTACACGAAATCCTATCTTTTTGAAACGAGTTGAGGGAGTAGGTATTATTGGTAGAGAAGAAGCCATAAATTGGGGTTTATCAGGGCCTATGCCACGAGCTCCAGGAGTAAAATGGGATGTTCGTAAAGTTGATCATCATGAATGTTACGATGAGTTGGATTGGCAAATTCAATGGCAAAAAGATGGAGATTCATTAGCTCGTTATTTGGTACGAATCGGAGAAATGAGAGAATCCGTTAAAATAATCAAACAAGCTTTGGAAGTTATTCCAGGGGGGCCTTTTGAAAATTTGGAAGCTCGACGGCTTGATCAAGTAAATAAATCAGATTGGAATGATTTTGATTATCGGTTCATTGGTAAAAAGCCCTCTCCCACTTTCAAGTTACCCAAAAATGAGCTTTATTTTAGAATTGAAGCTCCTAAAGGAGAATTAGGTATCTTTTTCATGGGAGACGATTCTTTCTTTCCTTGGAGATTCAAAATTCGCCCACCAGGGTTCCTCAATTTACAAATTCTTCCTCAACTATTAAAAGGAGTGAAATTGGCAGATATTATGACAATTCTAGGTAGTATAGATATTATCACGGGAGAGGTTGATCGTTGAAACGGCGATTAATACAGATATTGAGGAACAAGCTATCAATCTATTCCATAGATTAGGATTTCCAAGAGATTTATTCGGTTTTATATGGATTATCATACCCATAATCACTCTTGTATTAGGAGTTACGATGGGAGTTCTAGTCATTATATGGCCTGAAAGAAAGATATCTGCAGGGATACAACAGCGTATTGGACCTGAATATACTGGCCCTTCGGGAATTATTCAAGCTCTGGCAGATGGAATAAAGCTACTATTGAAGGAAGATATTATTCCATCCAGGGGAGATTTATGGTTATTCAATATCGGACCGGCTGTGGTGATCATACCAGTTTTTCTAAGTTACTTAGTAATTCCTTTTGGCCACAACATTATTCTAGCTGATCTTGGGACAGGTGTTTTCTTTTGGATCGCTGTTTCAAGTATTGCTCCTCTCGGACCCCCCATGGCGGGATACGGATCAAATAATAAATATTCTTTCTCGGGTGGTCTTCGAGCCGCTGCTCAATCAATTAGTTATGAAATTCCTTTAGCTTTACGTGTGTCATCCATATCCCCACGTGTGATTCGTTGAAATACTAAACCTCTTTCACAAGAGAGTTAATTAAAAGGATGAGATAGTTCTTCCTCTTATCCTAGAAAACTAGATAGTCATATGGGTGAGATCAAACAGCTTATTCATTTGCAGTAATAGGATCAAGTCCCATCCTCTATGTGCGAGAGTGAAAGCATACGGAACGCAGGAAAAACTGTGTACCCGGGTTCAAGATTAGTTATCGGGGCCCGACAGCGGGGGGCAAAAGATAAAATGTATGAAGTTATTACTATCATACTTAGGATTAGGCAGGAGTAGATGGTCAGGAACACTAAGATACGCGAAAGATTAGTAAAAAAAGCATCTTTTATAGATATTACCAATAATGGGATTAGGACTTGACGTTGGTAGGGACGACCGAGTAGTACTTCCCCAGGACCCCGATCTGGAGTATATCCTTATCTACTAAACGAATGACTATCGGGAACGAAGTAATCCTTCATACAGTTCTCACCTCTCATAAATGAGCATGCGTAAATTCTATCCTATAGAGAATATAAAATCTTCTTCTACTGAGAGACTTGAGTTAGCGCTAACAAAAAAACTGTAAAGGCTGAGATAGATTCGAAAGCTTCTATTGTTATAGCAGACAGAATCTCATTGGTTCAATTGATTATGAAAATTTATCATTAAATTTTTGTTTCTCGATAGCCATCGAGGAGCCGTATGAAGCTAAAGTCTCATGTACGGTTCTGAAATAGAGATGCTAACAGTGATGCTAACATCGACTATGATTATCCGACAGCTTGGGTACAGTTGATATAGTCGAGGCGCAGTCCAAATATGGTTTTCGGGGATGGAATTTGTGGCGTCAACCTATAGGTTCCGTAGCTTTTTTTATTCCTTCCCCGGCGGAATGTGAAAGATTGCCTTTTGATTTACCAGAAGCGGAGGAAGAATTGATAGCAGGTTATCAAACCGAGTACTCAGGTATAAAATTCGGCCTATTCTATGTTGCTTCTCATCCAAACCTATTAGCTTCTTCATTGTTCGTAGCGGTTCTTTATTCGGGCGGGTGGAATTTTTCTATCCCTTTCTTACCAGTTTTCGACCACTTAGAATTAAATTCAACTGATGGAACTGGTGAGGTTACCAATATTGCAATAGGAATTACTATTACATTAGCTAAAGCTTATTTATCTTTGTTCATTTCTATCATGGCAAGATGGACCTTACCCAGAGTGAGAATGGACCAATTATTGGATCTTGGTTGGAAATTTCTTTTGCCTGTCGCCCTGGGTAATTTATTATTAACAGCTTCTTTTCAACTTCTTTCACTATAATTATAATTTATTTATGTGAATAAGATTCTATAATAAACACATTTATATATTTATTCAATCTTATGAGTTGGATAAAAAAAAAAAAAAAGAATTGAATAATTTATTCGAGGGTATCTACCATATGTTTTCCATGGTGAATGGACTCCGGTATTATAGTCAACAAGCAATTCAAGCTGCGAGGTATATCGGTCGAGGTTTTATGGTGACCTTGGATCACATGAATCGTTTACCTATGACCATTCAATATCCCTACGAAAAATTGATTCCATCAGAGCGATTTCGTGGACGTATTCACTTTGAATTTGATAAATGTATTGCTTGCGAAGTATGCGTTCGTGTATGTCCAATCAATCTACCTGTTGTTGATTGGGAATTGAAAAGGAACATGAAAAAGAAACGATTGAAAAGTTACAGTATTGATTTTGGAGTTTGTATATTTTGCGGAAACTGTGTCGAATATTGTCCTACAAACTGTTTGTCAATGACTGAAGAATATGAACTTTCGACCTATGATCGTCATGAATTAAATTATGATCAGATTGCTTTAGGACGTTTGCCCATATCAGTGATCAAAGATTCTACAATTCAAGCTATTCCAAGTTTAAATTATTTACCTAAAGGAGTTATGGAAGGACATCTCGATTCAAGAGATGTAACTGATTCTCACACTGAGTTCGATTGAGAAGCGGAAAAAAGGGGTGGAAAAACAATACATATAGAGTTTCTTTCTGAATTAACTCGGAATATAATTATATAGAAACAGGGTGATTTTTTTGAGTCAGTGAATAGGATCCTGAAAGAGAGGACTTTCGTTTATTGCGAACATGATCAATTTACCTGAACCAATTCATGAGGCTATTTTTGTCTCCTTAGAGTTAGGTCCCATATTAGGAGGTCCAGGAGTAGTATCGCTCACAAATATAGTTTATTCCGCTCCTCTTTCAGGGTCAGTTTTCGCTTGTATATCCCCTCCATACCTTTTACCGAATGCGGACTTTGTAGCTGCTGTGCAAATCTCGATTCATGTAGGAGCCGTAAATGTTTCAATTGTATCTGCTGTTATGTCAACGAATGAGCCACAATCTTTCCATCTTTCTACATACCGGACTGCAGGAGATGGAATTACTTTAGCACTTTGTATAAGTCTTTTTTTTCTACCGATCATTATGATCCTAAATACATCATGGTCCAGAGTATCCTTAATCGTATTACCGGGTGGGATCGTGGAAGAACCTTTAACAGATGACGTTCAACGTATTGGATCCCATTCATTAACCGATTCTTTGCTTCCATTTGAACTTCTTTCTATAGTTCTTTTGGTTGCTCTAGTAGGAGCTATTACTACGGCTCGCCGAGGGAAAATGTTTGAACTGGAGGAGAGTGAGGTATTACAGGCCAAAGATGATTTTTTCGTTTCATGAGTACTATAAAAACTTTTTTTTATACTTACTTAACTTTTATTTATACTTAAGAACCTTAGGATCCATAAGGAGTTAATTGATCATGCTTGAACATGCACTTATTCTAGGTGCTTTCCTATTCTGTATCGGCATTTACGGATTAATCACGAGTCGGAGTATGATCAGAGCACCTATGTGTCTCGAGTCAATTTTCAATGCAGTTAATGTAAATCTTGTCACATTTTCCAATTTTTTGGACATTCAACAAATAAAAGGAGAGATTTTTTCCATCTCCATTGTAGCTATTGCAGCTGCTGAAGCAGCTATTGGATTAGCCATTGTTCTAGCTATCTATCGCAACAGAAAATCAATTCGTATTGATCAATTCAATTTGTTAAAATGGTAATTTAAAAAAGTTACAAATCTGGATATATCCTATTTTTTCTTCACCTTTTGAAAAGGATATATAAAGATCTGATATGTCATTCCGATTTATAAACAAAATAGAGATTATTTCATATAAAATTCATTTATTTGTTATGCTAATGATTAATATAAATGATTAAGTTGTATTAAGTAAAGTCTAAAAAATTTGAATCGGTTTCATTCAGAATCAATAAATAATCAAAGTTGTATATTCCAAATATTCATTAATACAAAGATTCATCAAATGAATTTTATCGGTATAATATTGCCATTAGCAATATATCGGTAAAATCTTAGTAAATTTAAGGCTCATGGTATCTCCCGGTATTGTTGGAAATCGATAGATCCAATGGCACATTCAGTAAAGATTTATGATACATGTATTGGTTGTACCCAATGTGTAAGAGCTTGCCTCACGGATGTATCAGAAACGGTACCTTGGGATGGATGTAAGGCTAACCAGATTGCTCCTGCTCCCAGAACAGAAGACTGTGTAGGTTGTAAAAGGTGTGAATCCGCTTGTCCAACAGATTTTCTGAGTGTACGCGTTTATTTGGGATCCGAGACGACTCGCAGTACGGGTTTAGCTTACTGACCGATAGATACTATCGAAAAAGAATGGTTGGCTCTTTATGAAAGGTTTAATCTATTCTTCTAATAAATAGGAATTTGTACTCATTCGATAAAGACCCATACTCAAACAAAATCTTGGGAATGGGTTTTCTGTTCAAAATCCCCCTATCCTCATCACGAGCAACTATCCTTGGCTAACAATAATTGTTCCTTCACCTATACCCGCGGGTTCATCAATCCCATTATTCCCCTATAGGGGGAATAAGATTGTTCGATGGTATACTCCAGGCATTTGCTTGTCAGAGTTCCTTTTAATAACCTATATATTTTGTTATCATTTCAATTTTAATAATCCATTTATTTAATTGAAAGAAGATTATAATTGGATAAATCCCATTGATTTTCACTGGAGATTGGGGATTGATGGACTTTCCATTGGGCTTATTTCATCGACAGGATTCGTTACTACTTTAGCTACTTCAGCGGCTTGGCCAGTTACCCGAAGTCCACGATTATTTTATTTCTCGATGTTAGCAATGTACGGCGGCCAGGTAGGATCATCCGCTCCTCAAGATACTTCACTTTCCTTTTTTATGTGGGAGCCGGAACTAATTCCTGTTTACTTACCTTTGTCCATGTGGGGGGGGAAAAGGCGTCTATACGCAGCCACAAAATTTGTTTTGTACACTGCAGGTGGTTCCATTTTTCTCCCAATAGGAGCTTTAACTATGAGTCTCTATGGATCTGATGAACCAACATTGGACTCTCAAAATTTAGCTAATAAATCCTATCCTATAGCATTAGAAATAGTCTTATACCTAAGCTTCCCCGTAGCTTATGCTGTGAAACTACCAATCTTTCCCTTACACACCTGGTTACCAGATACTCATGGGGAAGCACATTATAGTACATGTATGCTTCCAGCTGGGATTCTCTTGAAAATGGGAGGATATGGACCAATTCGGATTAATATGGAATTATTGCCCCATGCTCATTCCATATTTTCCCCATGGTTAGTAATAGTGGGGGCAATTCAAATCGTTTATGCAGCTCCAATCCCTTTCAGTCAACGTAATTTAAAGAGAAGAATTGCTTATTCATCAGTATCTCATATGGGTTTCGTACCTATTGGTATTGGTTTCGTAACAGATATAGGCCTTAATGGAGCTATTCCACAGATGATTCCTCACGGATTAATTGGTGCTGCCCTCTTTTCTTCGGCAGGAACAAGTTATGATAGAATACGTACCCTTTTCATTGACCGAATGGGGGGAATAGCTGTTTCAATGCCTAAAACATTCACCATGTTTAGTAGCTTTCCAGTGGCATCTCTCGCATTACCGGGCATGAGTGGCTTCATATCAGAATTAATGGTTTCTTTGGGAATGGTTGGTAGTCGAAACTACTCCTTTACTTCGAAAATAATTATTACCGTAATAGAAGCAATTGGAATAATCTTAACCCCTATTTACTCGTTGCCCATGTTACGTCAAATGTTCTATGGATATAAGGTTTCTAATGCTCCGATTTCCCACATCATGGATTCTGGACCACGAGAGATTTTCATTCTAATTCGCTTATTGTTGCCTATAATAGGCATTGGTTTTTATCCCGATCTGGTCTTACCCTTGTGGAACAGCAAGGTGGATTTTATTCTATCCTGGGATCTCCGGAAGCGGTAGTTAAGAGTTTGATTACTTCTAAGTAATAAATACATATTATAAAAATCACTATTTTATTTTCACAATTATTTATTTCAAATAGTGATTTTTATAATCTCGAAAATTATTTTGATCGACGAAACAAAGCAAAGTGCACTTTAAATTACATCCTGGATTAACTTAACCATCCATGGCTGTGTAAACCTTTTCCTGAGGGATTAACTCCTAAGTAACGAATCCGAGTTGTGGAAAACCCCGAGGAAGCTGCAATTGCTGGTTCTTTACCTCGCCAACTCTTAGTTATTCTAGTATGCATATAAGTTGCAAACATAAGCCAAGTGATTGAAGCCCAAGTCTCTTTGGGATCCCAGTTCCAATAATATCCCCATGCTTCATTAGCCCACACTGCTCCGGAAAGAATACCTAAGGTTAAAAGGGGAGAGCCTAGACTAGTAATTCGATAACTCCAATGATCTGATTGTTAAGTCAATTGGTCTTCACGAGAATTTATAGATAACAGAAAGGGAGTGTTTGGTGAATCGCACTCTCCCCGTTCATCGCTCTTTTCTGAGGAGGACCAGATGGATGAGTCTATACCGGAAGTAATTATTAGGATATCCATATTCTTTTTTGATGTAATGACTGAAGGAGCTATTGCTAATAGGGACCCACATGAAAGAGTTGCGTGACTGAACATCATCATACTTACATGCATCATTAACCGATGAGATTGTAGAGCAGGCACTAGGACTGCGGATTGCTGCATTTCTCTGGGAACACTTGAAGTGGCAGAACCGTGAGTTAACATAGCACTTGGTGCAGTAATTGTACCCAACCAATCATTCTGGCTCCGAATCAGAACCGTATGAATTAAACGGAAGCTCCGTGAAGGAAACATAGGTGACTCATATGAGTTACTTAATGGTGAATGCCCGGGGTAAAGCCAGCGAGTTGATAGAAATCCTGTTATACAAATAAAAGTAATTATCACGCTTCTTCGGCCTAAATTGTTCAGTTTCTTGTTCCTCATATAGATCAATTTTCCCCAATAGGGAAGGGTGACGGAAAAAAGGAGAAAGAGAGGTGTGTGAGCTAATATATGTTCCAAGGTTCTGAGTATCGTAATAATTTAAATTTTTTACATTACATTATTATTCTGGAATGAACTGATTAAAAAATTTCATTTCACAGATTGATTTATTATATATATATTCTTATATACATATATAAATAAATAAGATGAATAGATCTTAAATTACAAATGTAAAAAGATCTTAATTTCAATCTATTTTATTTCATAGGTGCAAAGATGCCGCCACTCGGATTCGAACCGAGATGCTTTAGCACTGCTTCCTAAGAGCAGCGTGTCTACCAATTTCACCATGGCGGCTCGTCGTAGAACATAATAGCATGCTTTATACTAAAATGTCAAATAACATTATAATTAAATTATATGGTAATCTTAAATATAAACTTTCACTAATTAGAACATTATAATGAATTATTTTGTTGTAACGGAGCATAGCGCAGCTAGGTAGCGTATCATCTTGGGGTGATGGAGGTCGTGGGTTCAAATCCCGCTGCTCCGAGAAGAATCTTTTCGTTGGGCTTCATAACAAAATGAACATCTTTAAACTTGGTGGAGAGGAAGGAAAGAGAAAAGCTATTCTGGATCTATAAAGGGAGAAGTATAGAGAAGAATCTTCATATCAAATATTCTTATCTTGTTGAAAAAGATTATTCTATATATATATATATATAGAATATTTCATATATAATTATAGTTTAAAAAATCCATAAATTTGTAAATTAAACTATTCTTTTCTTTTTATGGAAGAATTATTCTTTCCATACACGGGAGCATTTTCTTCAGAAGATACAGTATCTTTATCTATATCTATGTCGTAATTCATCTGATTTATGAATGGATTCAATTTCAGATTATTCGGATTTTATTTTGTTGTATAGTAGTAAAAACTATTGGAACGACCAGTTGAAATAGATTGAGCTAGAGGAAAAGCTTTTACCGCAGCCCGATTAGCTTTTTCTGTCCATACAGTTTTACGACTTTTCTTTTTCGATTTAGAAGTACGCTTCTTTGGGACCGCCATAGCGAGGAATGCCTCTATATATATGTATATTCTTGCAGAAACATGTATAGTTTGTGTATAGTCATTTTTTTTTTTAATAATTGAAGGATTTACGCTTAGAAAATAAAGGCTCCCAATACTCTTGATATTGGGAATCGTATCATATGAATAATTAATTTATTCATATAAATCTTTCCCATTTGGACAGATGGAATCCACTACAAATCGAACCAAATCTTGTTGATGTCCTAACTTACGTCATGTTTTCTTTCCAGAACGCTTTTTATGAATGGTAATTCTGTTTTCAAGACGGGACTGCAGAATTCTTCCTTTCACTACTGCACCTCCCAACCAAGGATGTCCAAGATTTACGGTAGATTCATGATAAATCATTAATATTCGATAGATTAATATTTTAGTATTTGGGCTCGAGAGATTTGGTCTCAATGACGCGGAATGACGAACATCATAAAATCTTCCTGGTTCCACTCGGATTTGCTCACCTCCGGTTTCAATTACTGCGTATGCATTCATTACAAAATTGGATTTATAAATAGGAAATGGTTATAGATTGGAAAATCGAAATTAAATGTTAGTAACTGGAGTAGAACAAGTAAATATTTCCTTTCCAATTGTTCCATCCTTCATCAAGTTTTGCTACGAACAACTAATTTTCTGATAGAAATGGAAAATATCTATTAATTAGGGAGATACGTGTAAAATCTCATTGCTTTATAATAACTCATTATTTTATAATAATAAAATTTTTTTTAGCAATATTTCAGTTATTTTTTGAATGAAGAAGAATCAATTTTATTGATCCAAATTTTATTCGAATAAAGATTTCGAATAAATGGGATATAATTTCATCATTCACTTATTCCCTTTTTTCTTCCCCATATTGTAAATTATAAACCAAAAATGAAATAGTTTCATTCCCGAAAGAATCTTCTATGAAACTAATATATCATGCTTGGATGGTTCCTTTATTTCCACTTATATCCTCCATTCTAATAGGATTGGGATTGTTTTTCTTTCCAAAGGCAACCAAAAATCTTCGTCGTATATATGCTATTATCAGCATTTCACTGCTAGGCACAGCTATGTTCATTCCTCCCCGTCTTTCTTGGCAACAAATTACTGGTAATCCCATTTATCGATACTTATGGTCTTGGATTCACAATAAAAATGTTACTTTGGAAGTAGGTTATTTTATTGATCCACTCACTCCCATTATGCCAGTACCAATTACTACTATAGGAGTTATGGTTACGATTCACAGTGACAGTCATATGCCTCATGACCAAGGATATCTAAGGTTCTTCGCTTATCCCAGTCTCTCCAATGCCCCCATGCCAGGATTGGTTCTTAGTCCCAATCTAATACAAATTCATATCTTTCGGGAATTAGTAGGGATGTGCTCTTATTCATTAATAGGTTTTCGGTTCACTCGACCTAATGCAGCTAATGCTCGTCAAAAAGCTTCTATAACTAATCGTGTAGGAGATTCTGGATCATCATTGGGAATCTCAGGTTCCTATCGGATAACAGGCAGTTCCGAATTTGAAGATTTATCTGAATTATTCAATAAGTTGCTCGCCAATCATGAAGTTAGTTTATTTTTCGCTACCTTCTGTGCTCTCTCCCCATTCCCAGGTTCGGTAGCTAAATCCGCACAATCTCCACTTCATGTATGGTTGCCTGATGCTATGGAAGGACCCACTCCTATTTCAGCCCCTATTCATGCTGCTACTATGGTAGCAGCGGGAATCTTTCTCGTAGCTCGAATGTTCCCGCTCTTCAAAGCTTTACCCCTTATGATGAGCCTAATCTCTCGGATAGGTGGAATAACAGCCCTATTAGGAGCCACTATAGCTCTTGCTCAAAAAGATCTTAAAAGAGTCTTAGCTTATTCTACAATGTCCCAATTAGGTTACATTATGCTAGCCCCAGGTATAGGTTCTTATCGAGCTGCTCTGTTCCATCTTATTACGCATGCTTATTCTAAGGCTCTATCATTTCCTGGATCCGGATCGGTCATTCATTCTATGGAACCTATTGTTGGATATTGTCCCGATAAAAGCCAAAATATGGCTTTTATGGGTGGCTTGAGAAAATACATGCCAATTACAGGAACCACTTTTCTTCTAGGCACACTCTCTCCTTGCGGTATTCCACCTTTTGCTTGTTTTCGGTCCAAAGATGAGATTCTTGCCGATAGTCGGTTATACTTTCCCATTCTCGGGTGGATGGCTTGGTTTATAGCAGGACTAACTGGATTCTATATGTTCCGTATGTATTTCCCCACTCCCGAAGGAGATTTTCGTGCCAACCCATCCAACAAACATTCTATTTCTTCTTCTGTTTCTATATGGGAGGAAAATCAAATTAGAACATCTGGTAAGGGAATGGATTTTGAGTTGTCATTCGTACAAAATAAAAAGGGTTCGAAAGAATTAGAATTTTTTAATCCTCTAGAGAATATTGAAGAATCTGGTGAGGAAGATATGGAGAATCTTGTTTCGACTCATTATTCTCAGAAAGAATATCCTTTATATCCCAAGGAATCAAATAACATAATGTTATTCCCCTTACTCGTGCCAACAATACCCACTTTGTTCATTGGATTTATAGGAGTTCCCTTTTCTAAAGAAAAAATGGGTTTTGATTTATTATCCTATTGGCTGGATCCATTATTGAGTTATTCTCATAAAATGGATTCTGAAGAATTCTGGATAAATGCAACTACTTCGGTTGGTACAGCATTTTTGGGAATATTTATTGCTCTTATTCTTTACGGACCTCTCTTTCTCTCGCGGAACCTACAAGAAGAAACGGATCCTCAATCAGAAGGAATTTTAGGTTATTTTCCAAGTTCCTTATACAATTGGTCATATTTCCGAGGTTATATAGATGGATATTATAATACGGTATTTGTTTGAGGTACACGAACATTAGCCGAAATAATTTCTTTTCCTGATCAACGGATCCTCGATGGGATTGTCAATGGCGTCGGTATCTCAAGTTTTTTCGGAGGGGAAGTATTGAGATATGGAGAAGGAGGAAGAATATCTTATTATTCATTCGGATTAATACCAGGTATGTTGATATTATTAATAATATAATGATGAAATATGACTATGATTTTCATATTTTAAATTAGAATATATTTTTTATCCATTGGTCAAGGTTAAATAAAGATTTTTAAAAGATAAAAAGATAAGAAATCAAAATCAAGGATTGATTAAGTAGGTATAATTTCAAGAATTGGAGTAGCAATGGCGCACTGATATGGATTCCCCCGCTTTCTTAATCAATACCCATTACCTCATGAATTTACTTTTTTTTACTAATATATATATTAGAGTATTGGTCCGAAATCGGGATAGATATCTAAGGTCCGAACATATTATGTATTATAGTTTAATTATAATATTGAAGACTGTGTTATCACATATAAATATACCATTTGTTTTGTTATTTGTTAGTGAATAAAAAATATTGTGTTATTAATTCGTTGAAGAGATATTTTTATATCTTCAAATCCTAGTGATTCATCAAAATCTCCGGATTCGGACCATCCGGGGAATACTCCAAGCATGGGGATGATGCAGAATCATAAGATTATTATAGTATATTCATTATTATCTATATACATATCCGTATGAAAAATAGGACTTTAGTGCCTATCTTAAGATCGTCCAGTTTTATTTCCGAGATACCAATATAATTGTCCCTTTGGAAAGACGAATACAATACCTCCATTCATTCACTGCCCTCAATACTTCGTATGAATTACGATGATATATATACCAATAACAAGATATATGTCGTATATCTCGTTATTGATACGTAGAACAAAGCGAAAAGCATTCACTTCCGCGCACATATACGGACCACGCTAGTTATTGTTCCTTCCCTTCATACATAAATACAAATATTCAAGAATAATAAACTTGTTAATAAAATCTTTTATATGACATTCTTACTGATTAATAAGTTTCTTCTGTTTAGATTCTCCAAACATTCCACAAATTCATAAATTTTATTACGTTCTTAAATTATTTACCCCTTTTCACTAAGCTGGTCCAACCAAAATCTTCTAAACCATTATTACGTCGTAATGAACGAGTAACAAGTTCAAGAATATCTCTTGCATTGGTGAACCCATGAATTTGAGCAAAGGTAAATTCGACTGACCACTTGGTATTAATTTTTCTTGCTTCCAATGGATTAGCGTGAGCCATCCCAGTGATGGCTAAGTCAGGTTGTAACTCACGCATACGTTGTATCTGATTATAATTATCTGGTTTCTCTACGATTCGTGGCATGGGAACACACATGTTCCCACACGTATTCTGTAAAAATGCTAATTCAGCAGCTTGGTATCGTTTATCCATATATGGAATACCAATTTCATAAACAATCATTCCACACCTAATTAGAAATCGTGCTAGAGATACTTCTAGAAGATTGTCTCCCATAAAGAATACGGATTTTCCGCGTACCAAATTGAGATAATCTTCCAAGCTTTCCCACACTTGTTCCTCCCTTTCCCCTAAGCCCCGAGGTTCAATGTCAAACACAGAACAAATCTTTTCAATCCAAGCACGTGTTCCATCGGGACCGATAGGAAAAGGTGCTCCAATCAATCTGCATTTCCGACGTCGCATTAAAGTTGTTGCTGTACGACTCAAAAATGGATTAACACCACAAACGTAAACCCCATCGCCTAATAATGGAAGATTATTATATTTCTGAGCAGGTAACCAACCTGATACTTGAATAGATTGGCGTTTCAATTCTAAACCAAGTTGAAAAGCAACGCTCGAAGGTAGGGATCCAAAGAGAACTAAAGGAGGATCTTTCTTAGGATTCATAATAGGTTCGAAAGTCTCTTCCTTATTCCCGGGAAAGAAAAAGGAATCTTGTAAAGCTTGATTCTGTACAGTTTGGTTTCGTTCATCACCTAATAAATAGGAATCTCGTTCGGCACAACGATGTACCATAGCAGCTAGCACAGTATCTTCTCCCTGAGTGAAGGCATAGTCCAGTCCATTTGCTCTCGCTACTATAACTGGTATTCCGATTTCATTTTCCAGTTCTGGTGCCATGCCCTCCAAATCCATCTTTATTATTTCCGTGGTACAAGTACCAATCCATATAATAACACTAGGATTTCTATTTTTTATTATTTGAGAACAAAGTCTTTTTAACTCTTCATAATCATTTAATTGAGCTGAAATATCTCCTTCTTCCAATTCTGCCATGGCATAACGGGGTTCCGCGAAGATCATAACTCCGAGGGCATTTTGCAGGAAATAACCACATGTTTTTGTACCTACCACCAGAAAAAAACTATCTTCAATTTTTTGATATAACCAAGCTACACAGCTAATGGGACAAAAAGTATGATAGTTACCCGTTTCGCATTCAAAAGTGAGAGTTTCAGATGTTTTCACTGACATAGATATATTTCTTTGATTAATGAACAAAATAATTTAAGTCTTAAATTATTATCATAGAATCAAGCGAATTCTCTCGATCGTTTTTCTCTTCCCTATTCCCGATAGGATTTGAATAAAAATCGGAAAGTAAACTAAATAATTCTCGATCGGAAACTTCTTTCGGTACAATTCCTTCTGGTTTAGATAATATTTGGTCTGCTATATTTGAATAAAAATCACAAACATAGTTAAGAGAGGGCTGAGATTCAACCATTTCAAATAATGTTTTACCCCTCACTCTAGATACTCGGATATGTTCAATGAGAGGTAATACTTCTAATACGGGCATTGAACAAGCTTCTACATATTTATCAATAAGATCTCTTTCCGATGTACGATTTCCTACCAAGCCCGCCGGCCGAAGTGGGTGTGTACGCGCCTTTTCCCCAACAGAAGCAGCAATACGATTAGTTGCAAATAATGCGTCAAATCCATTATCTGTAATTATAATGCAAAAATCCGCATAATTTAATGGAGAAGCAAAACCTCCACAGACTACATCACCTAATACATCAAATGAAATAATATCATATTCATAAGAAGCGTTTAATTCCTTCAATAATTTAACAGTCTCTCCTACTGCATATCCTCCACACCCAGCTCCTGCGGGTGGTCCTCCCGCTTCCACGCAATCAACCCCCCCATAACCTTTATAAATTACGTCTTCGGGCCAAACATCTTCATAATGATAATCCTTGGATTGTGAAGTATCTATAATGGTAGGTATCAAAAATCCTGTAAGGGTAAAAGTACTATCATGTTTAGGATCACATCCAATTTGTGAAACTCGTTTACCACGTCTTGCTGAAGCAATTGGAATATTGCAACTTGTCGTTGATTTACCGATTCCACCTTTTCCATGAACTGCCACTTTCGTTTTGAAAATATCCTATTTTTTTTTTTTTTTTATTTATTTTTATCTTTTATTAATTGAATATTCTTCTTAAGCGACTATTCTTGTAGCTTTCTCATAATTCATAGTCAATATTATGATAATTAATTCTCGATATTGATTTCCCCACTTCCTTAATGCCTACTATCTCATGGAGAGACATAACCAACATTGTAGGGTGACCTAGCCTACACGGAGGTAAATGAAGCACCTTCTTTACTTTACAAAATCTTTTTGTTAATTATTTTTTTCTGGTTTCGATATGGAAATTTTTTAAAGTAAAGTTTCAATTTCCTTTTGAAAAATATTTCTATCCTTCAGAAGCATTTTCATTATATTATTCAATGACATTCTGTTAGATATAAATAAATTTGATAAATATTTGTGACTTTCAAAAAGAGTACTATGAATGAAAGTATATAATGAACTATTTACGTCAAGCCATTCTTCGTAATTATTTAATGATTCGAGACGAGTAAAAAACAAATTATTCTTTGACGAAGATTCAATCAACCAGGGTTCATACAAAACTTCGGATTTTTTTCCGTATACATATTCGAGTAGAACACCAAAATTCCGTTCGAATTTATTTTCCAATTTACTTTTGCTATTTATTTCTTCATCTTCATTTTCATCTTTTAAATTTTCTTCATCTTCATCTTCATTTTCATCTTTTAAATTTTCTTCATCTTCTTCTTCCTCTTTATAATAAACAGAAAAGTCTCTGAAATCTCTTCTCACCTTAAAAACTTTAAATTTTTCTTCGTAAATAATATAAAGCTGTTTTATCGTTTCTTTATCCACAAAAAATTCTCGAAGTGAAAACAAAACAGGGGGATTTTTTTCAAATATTGATAAATCTGTGGGATCCCAGACGAATCGTTTCCTCATGAATAACAATGGTTCATAAGATAATTGATATTTCGTCGATGGAGGGATCTCAAATATTACAGATTGTTCTTTAAATAAAATCTCTTCCATTAGGGACTCTATTATCTCTAAGATTTTCAGTGATTCTTCATATGAGAACCTCTTATAACCATAACGAAAAGGATAATAAAAAATAGATTTGAAACAGAAAAGCTGTTTCGTTATATTCTTTCCATATCCATAAAGTGCTGCTATTTCAGATTCAAATTGAAAGAATTTATCCGGTATTCCTATCCAATATAAGTTATCGCAAAAAAAATCGAGACGCCGTTTACTGAAAGTAAAAGCTGTATCGGTCGCCATTCCGTATCTTCTCACCGCCCTCCTGTATGAAAAAGTATAAAATTTTTGCATTTGCATTATAACCATAGGAACTCTTGTTTCAGGATGAGAAGCAAATCTTACTTTATTATTGATTTCATTATTAATAGAATTATATTGATGTGTTTCCAACCATGGAAATTCTACTAAAAGATTCTCCAAAAAAGAACAGGCTATATCGAAAGAATTTTCATATTCATCCTCGAAAAATATCGAATTTTCTTCTTTATCTTCCGATATAAACCAAGAATCTCGAGTTGCTAATCCAGCTAAGCACCCCAGAATATAGGATAGTATAGTAAATTCTTTTATAGTGTTTTCAGTAATAGAAGATTCTAAATATTTAAACAAATCATCAAAATTGCCTTTCAAAAAAATGTCAGTAGATTTACCTTCACATAGAGGGCTCGTTTTAATACTTCTTATAACTATGTTCTCAATAGCCTTTCCTACTCTATAAAGATGTTTTTCGTAATTTCGACTAATATCTATATACTTTTCGCAATCGAAAAACCTATCAACAAAAGCTTTGTAAAAAACGTCATTGGGAATGATTTGTCCATAGAAAAAAGCTCTGATTTTATTATTGCAGAAAACCCATTCATCGCGGGAAATACCGAATAATAAAAATTCATTAGCAATTGATTCTAAATCTCGTAATGCATAATAAGAGAAGGTTCCATATCCAAACTCATTGAGAAAAGACCAATCAATATTCTCTAGATGAGAAGAACATTTGCTACGTAGGGGAATAGGAAATCCCTTCTGCCGTTCTGAGATACTAAGCATTCGAACATTTATTAATCTATCTAATCGATTTGGACATATTAGAGATGGATCCATTCTTTCGGGAAGATGGGTTGAACCAATAACAATCATATTACTATAAGTATTATTGGCAATCTCGGTGAAAGATATTAATAATAAATGTAATTGAAGTGATAATAATTCAACACTAGGTTTACTAGGTTCTAGTTGAGTTTTAACTATGATATCATTCACTTCATGAATATTTTTGACCCATATTATGGAGGGGGGCATTTTTTTCACTGCTTCCAAGATAGAAATTAATCGGCACAGAATTCTCATAAAAAGTGTTATCTCGTTCTCTATAATGTAATGATCACATCTATATGAATAATCCTCTTTATACAAATATCTCATAGATATTTGTATTAAAGAAACACAAGAGTCTACTGCTAGATCCTCTATTAAATATGATGATCTTTCTATTTCCGTTTCCGTGGTACTTATTAGTAAAATACCTTTGGAAAGGGATAATCCTAATTCGAATGGAGCAGAAATCATTCTAGATTTAAGATTCAATGAAGTCATTCTTTGCTGAAACGCGAGGAAAACCCGAGATTCCGCCGAATCAAATTGATTAAGCGGGTAATTCATTAGACCCTTCTTATAGCTTTCAGCCAAATATACTAAGTAATAAAACCCTTCTTTATTAGTAATCCGATAACCAAAATAATTATTCAATGAATTACGATAAGTAGTATTTGATCCATACCGAAAAACACTTTTTTCTGTTATTAGGGACCGAATCAATGATTCTTTCTCTATCAAAAAAGTGTCCGGGCTTTCGTTATTATTTAACCATACTTTAATTTTTTCATTTGTGGATAAATATTTATTAATCTCCTTCCAAAAATAATCGATATTTATCAGAAAACAGTGGAAACTCCTTATCCTTATAAAATTATATATATATATATATATATATATTTGTTTCTTCTACTAAACAAATAATGGAATATCCGATGAGGGAATATCAAATGATGGAATAATATCAAATAATAGAATATCCAATAAAAGAATGTCGAATAATATAATACCCAAGGATGAAGGTATTTCGAATGATGATATATCGTATCCAAACGGGGATACATAAACGTATCCAAACGATATTTTTGTAAAGAATTTGTTAAGTATTCAAATATTCCGAAGCGTCTCCATAGGTCAATATGGTCCGAGTTTTCAGAGAGTAAGAGAACAAGGATAAACAAACCTATTATTAAATATTCATCATTCCAATAATTTATTAATGACCTTCTGAATTTAAAATTAAATAATGGCTTGTTTGGTTGATCACCAATTCCTATTTCAATTCTTATTTTTCCTACATCCTCAGTGTGCAAAATATGATGATTACTGTTTAATAATATCCTTGAAAATGCTTCTGAGAAGAATATATTATAAAAGTACTCCCACCATTCACGAGTAAAAAACCACGGCATATATGGTTCAATCAATTTATATCTTTTATAAACATCATCTTTTTGAGATATCACATACATTTTTGTTTCTCTAACTAGTTCTTTTAGATGTGGTGAAAAAAATGATATAGAAATAATTTCATTTTCTCCGAAGGAATTGAAGAAATTAAAATTGGTTCTTTCCCTATCCATAACCTCGTTTTCAATCCCGTTTCTCGAATCTTCCATTAAACTATCTCTTCCAAACAATCCTTTGATCCGATAAAGCGTCCCTCCGAAAATTTCAGAGAGCACATTTTTTTCGTAAGATTTACTTTGAATAAGACTCATTTTCGGGTTTAAAGTCCTTTTACCCAAGAAAATATCAAACTCCTTTGTAGCGATAATTTGCTGGTAATAGTAAGTAATCTCGAAATTTACTATTTGTTTTTCCGTTAAAGGTGCTATAATAGGAAAGTTTCTAATAAAGTCAATATTTATTTTTCCACGAATAAATGAATTAGTTTCAGTTAATGAATTTAATTTATATAAGTTATAAACAAATGCAAATATTTGATCACAATTTATTTTTGGATACTCGGGGGAATAAATCTCAGATATCTGTGACCGAATAATTGAAAAAATTTCCTTTTCCGAGAGAAAAGATATTATTTCAACGATAGACGAAGGAGATATATATATAGGCAAAATATTTAATAATTGTTCATATGTAAGATCATAGTTTCGAATAGGATTTTTGTTCGTATTGCGGAGGAAAAAGAAAGACCATCTTTTATTGGGATCCAACTGGAGATGATTCAAATAATCCGAAAACTCTAATGTATTTGCCCCACGAAAATAAGTTCTCAGGGAACTCTCATTAAATAGTTTTGCGGGATTCAAATTGTCTTGATTCTTAAATATGGAAAAAGTAGTGTTATCAAGTGGTTCTATGCAATCAATATCATTGTTGAGTTCGTTGTGGAATACATCGATGATAATTTGATCTACTGATATCCCATTCGAAGACGAGGGTGCTATTGATTTTTCATCGATCAAAAATTCAAATTCTAATTCACAATTATCTAAAACATTTTTTTTTGAATAAATACTTCTAGTATCAATGAAATTTGACAAAGAACTCAATTTATAAAAAAAATCTTTGAACTTATAAATCAGAAACTCAAACACCTTTATAAAGTTTTCACGAATTAAAAAAAACTTAAAGTAATTATTATTAAATTTCACATATCGACCACTCGAATTTTCATTAATGAAAGATCTCATTTCATTGTATACTATTCCAAAAAAGTTATTTTTAGAAGAAACAAAATTCTTTAGGAATTCTGTCAAATTCCCAGTTTTATCGGACCATTCACATACATCCGCATTCCAATTAACATATTTATTGCCTTTATAAACTTTAAAATAATTAAAACATTTTTTTCCAGTTCCTTTCCAATTAAATAAATGTCGGTTAATTGTATTCCTTGCGACATTACCCCAACCTTCATTTTCTATCCAAAGCACATAAATTTGATTCTTTAAAAGAAAGTATGATTTTTTTATTAAATATGATCTATTTAATAATTCTTTAAAATGTATATAAATTTCATTTTTAATTAATTTATTAGTTTTGCGATCTGCTATATTAGATCTTTCTAAACTTTCCCTAAAAGGAATTTTTATCAATTTTTCCCGAATGATCCAAGGTAGATGTTCATTATTCTCAACAGTAATACCTTTATTTGGTGAAATACATGAGAAAAAAAAAGAATTTGTATCGTTTAACTTATTCTTGTCGTTGGATGATAATGATAATAATATATATATTTCATTATAAAATTCTTCCATTATATGATTTAAATGAAGAATAAGCTCCTTATTACTATGATCACGAAACTCATTAGATTTGGGTTCGGTAATTAATAAAGCGAAACGATCTATTATTGTTACCAATGATTCGGATCGGAAAAAATTGTAGAATATATTTATATTTTGTTCATTGTCTTCGCGCGAGGACCGGAATGGATAAAGAATATTCCAACATGTACTACGATTCACAGAAATAATCAAATCCAATATGTTTATATCACATTTATTCCTTCGATTAATTTTAGATCCAGCATCCAGAAGAACGAGATGATTCAAACAAATATTTTAGGATTTTCTTATATTCCACGCATCAACTATTCTATTATTGTCATCTGATCGCATAGAATATCCAAAAAATTCAGATGATTTGATATTTTTGATAGACCTTTTAGTGCTATAAAAATCTATATATAGTTTTTCTATCAGTAGTATGTCCAAAAAAGCATAACGAATCGATTTTGGAAAATTATCAATTAAGATTTCTCTTTCCCCCGGAAATAAATTATTTATTACATATTCTATGTCTTTCGCAAAAGATTCTTGAGAGATTGACAAATAAAACTTTGAAAACGAATTTGATTCTATTTTATCTTGCTCCGTCCCGATAAGAACAGAAGGAAAATACCGCCGAATAGCCAAATTTTTTATTAGTTGCTCATTGATACGTTCGTGGTTAATATATTCTCCCTGAAAAAGCCATTCATAAAGATTTTTTTCACAATCCAAATACTTATTCTCAGTCGAATTTAAAGTGAAATATATCTGAAAATCATCATATATTTTTTTTATCCCTTTCCCCGAACCGAAAATATTAAAGTCTTTCTCTTTATTAATAGCTGCTTTATCCTCTTCGGAGATTATTCTATTATCTCTCTTATTATCTTTCTTACAAGCATATTTTTTTTTTAAAGTATTCGATTCGCCTTGCATTCCCCGTTCACATTTACTGTGGTTCATACGAGTAACAGAAACTCTTTTTGACAAATGTAAATAGTTTGTTTCTACCACACTTTTCTTACTCGAACGATATGGAAAGATTAGTGATACGAAAAGTAACACTAAATTGAATATATGGATTCGATGTGAAGAATTGGAACAAATGATAAATAGAAAGTCGAAGAGCTTGTGTTCTCGATTGGAAAAGATTTCAGTTAACAATCCCAAATTCCATTTTGTCCATAAATTCAATAAATATCTATTCAATAAATATTGATGATCTTTATCCCAACAAGCTTTCTCCCAATGAGGGTTCTGTTGAGGTTTCTGCATCCTCTCCAATAAGAAATAGAATCCTTTCGGTATCAATTGTTTTTGCTTATATTTAGGTTTCTTTCCGTTCATACTTCGGTCTCTATTTTCCTCCAAAAAATGAAATGAAATGCCTATGCCTATGATGCGTAATCCTTTATATAATACATAATAATGATGACATGACACAAAGAAAAATTTACATCAAATCAAAATCAATTGAGACAGATTATTAATTATTAATAAGAATATTAATGGAATAGAAAGAATCTTTATTAGTTTTTATTTCGAAACAGAATCATTCACTCCATCATCTTTTTTTTTTCACATACCTTTTAGTCAGTCAGAAAGGGTAGGCAAACGACGGGGGGGCGAAAGGGATTGCTATCGTTACCCCTTCTCCGTATAATAGAGGTTAGGGTGTACGCGAAGTTCCGGAGAAAGCTCCGTCCAACGGTTCATGCACTGGTCATAGGTCGGTCCGAAGAAAAAGAGTCTTCGAGTGTACATAGGATTGAATTCTCCGCATTTTTCCTGGGTAGCTCAGCGGTAGAGCGGTCGGCTGTTAACCGATTGGTCGTAGGTTCAAATCCTACCCAAGGAGATCCATATTTTTATAATCTAAGGGCTTACTTTGACACTTCGTCAGGAATGAGTGAAACGTTGCTCGTCATTGCTTATATCAATGCGAAATAGCCGGGGACGAGGATAAAGATGTACTACCCACCCACTACTTCCCGGTAGTCCTGGAATAGAATGGAAGCAACGCACTCTCCGGAGTGCCGAGAAGCTAGGATAAGCAAATCCATCATTCTTTGTTCTGATGGCATTTCCAGAATATAATTGGGGCTTCTATTCGCTCGACCTGTTACTAGCTGGTCCGGTAAAACTGCCGTGCCGATCCTTCTCTCGAAAATCATTGATGGGTCGGTCTCTGTATGCATGCCGTCAGTATCCTGACGTAGATCCGGGACAATAATATCTTGTTCTATAGCTCCAATTAGCTACTCTCGACTAGCCGATTGATAACTTAGGTAATGCACGAGCAGTCTTTTAAAGATGCATTCATAAACGAGGGGCTACTGCCACAAATTTACCCACTTCCGCGAGCAAGCATATTAGTGGTGATGAGGAGCGTATTATTGCTGAGACTCCGCTCAACAGGCCTGGCGGTAAGGAAGAGTTGCGGGAGGTCAAAAAGAAATATGCGGGTTACTATACGAAACAGTTACCATTCTGTTTGGCGGAACACCTGCACCTTACACCTTCGTGAAGAACCAAGTTCCATAGCTCTGCGTCCGCTGCCTGCTTCCCTACCTACCGGGTAGAGAACCGTTATGGGCGAGGAGGGATTCGAACCCCCGACACCGTGGTTCGTAGCCACGTGCTCTAATCCTCTGAGCTACAGGCCCTTTCCTTTCCCCAGCCATTCCGGGTTAGGCGGAAGCCCGCTCCTACTCCCAGGCAAGAGTCTCCCTTGCAGGTATTGCGTTTCGAAGTGTGGAGTAGGATAGAAAGGAGTCGGAATTCGTTTGTATGAGGTTCCGAAGAAGATGACCTTCGAA